CAAACATTGAATAAAACAGTACCCGACGGTTCACAAGCGGCTGAGTATTTATTCCAGAAGGGCTTATTCGATCTAATCGTACCACGTAATCCTTTAAAAGGCGTTCTGAGTGAGTTATTTCAACTCCACACTTTCTTTCCTTTGAATCAAAATTAAAACATTAAGTTCAATTATTTTGAGCAAACAAGTAATTAGTTTATCAGAATCCAAGTCAAAATTAGACAAATGGGGTTTTCTTTGTTGACATAAGATCTAATTGTATAAAGAATCAAAAGTCACAGAAAATCGAAAATCCGGCCCGCCCCCCTTTTTTCTATATTCCTGATTATTGATCAAGAAGCCTCTATTAACATTAACAAGATAAAAGATGAAATTTTCGTAAAATTAGGAAAAAAAAATATCTTCTTCTCGTCATATATAATTAAAATCTAGAAAATATAGAATTTTTTATCTTTCTATATCTTACGATAATCCTATTTTGAATAAGAATCCCTGCTGGATGGGATTCTAACAAACCCTTCAATATAAATACAATTTAAACTAAATAGGTAGAATCTAATTCATTTTTAAGAAACTTTTTGCTTAATATAAATGAAATTCGAAGACAAGAGCAAAAAATGAAGAAAATCATATCTCATCCATATCCTTTCAAATCCTTCATGTAGAAATAAAAAAAACTACATTATATACTCACTTAGATAGTAGATAGATACTTATATCTATATTATATACTCACTTAGATAGATACTTATATCTATAGATATTAAGTAATAATAATTCCAATTTAGAATTATCAAATTATAAGAAGTAAGATATTATCCTTATAAGATATTATCCTTATATATAATAAGATATCTTTATATTATAATTATAAACAATAAATATAAATAATAATAACAGGTACAAATAGTAAATCGAGGTAACCATTCTATGACAACTCTTAACTTTCCCTCTGTTTTGGTCCCTTTAGTAGGCCTAGTATTTCCGGCAATCGCAATGGCTTCTTTATTTCTTCATGTTCAAAAAAACAAGATTGTTTAGGCACAAAATCTCATCTATTTTTTTATTTTTTTCAAATTGACGTTTGTATCATAACACAGATATCCATTTAGCAAAATTGGTATAAGCGGCTTCCGCCGAAAAATTCTTATGTCTCCAGAAAATGCTATGTTCTAGCTATTTTCAAATAGACCCGAATCGGCGGGTGGCTGAACTGTAACGTTGGTCTATCTATATGTATGTGGCTATCTTTAGTGAGATCATACGAAGGGTATGTTATTAGTTTAGATCTAACCAATTTAATGAATTACTCCTAAAGGTTCACATCAAACTAGTGCTAGTTGATGCGAGTTACTTCGGAAACAAACGGACTAAAGTCAAATTCATTTGGGGTATTCTCTCAATTCCAAAAAAAGCAACGGGATCAAGTATGAGTTGTCGATCAGAACATATATGGATAGAACCTATAAAGGGGGCCCGAAAACCAAGTAATTTCTGCTGGGCTATTATCCTTTTTTTAGGTTCATTAGGATTCTTGTTGGTTGGAACCTCGAGTTATCTTGGTAGAAATTTGATATCTTTATTTCCGTCTCAGCAAATCGTTTTTTTTCCACAAGGAATTGTGATGTCTTTCTATGGGATCGCGGGTCTTTTTATTAGCTCCTATTTGTGGTGCACAATTTCGTGGAATGTAGGTAGTGGTTATGATCGATTTGATTTAAAAGACGGAATAGTGTGTATCTTTCGTTGGGGATTTCCTGGAAAAAATCGTCGGGTCTTCCTCCGATTTCTTATAAAAGATATTCAATCCGTCAGAATAGAAGTTAAAGAGGGTATTTATGCTCGGCGTGTCCTTTATATGGATATCAGAGGCCAGGGAGCCATTCCATTGACTCGTACTGATGAGAATTTTACTCCACGGGAAATGGAACAAAAAGCTGCTGAATTGGCCTATTTCTTGCGTGTACCAATTGAAGTATTTTAAGAAATGAGCTGATAAATCAATGTTTTCTCAGCAGGAGGGCAAAAACGTAAGAATCCTCTTTTTCTAGAACATAACTTAATTGAGGTTTCTTCAGAACATTCATTCGAGTCAAAGTAGACATATATGGAACAAGTACAAAAAAACTCTTTTGGGATCTTTTTTTTATATGTATCGAAATATACACAACTCAATTCAATAAAAAAATAATCAAAAAATCGAAATATATCATAATCAGCCATTTCGAAATAAGGGAATCCCCCCTTTTTACTTGTTGGAATTGAGACTTTAGATTCAGATAGATCATATCTTGTCATTTTTTCGACGCTTCTTTTTGTGCTCCTTAATGACCAAAAAATTGGATCTCTTATAATGATAACTAGCCAATTTCTGTCGTTTTTTGCCACTCATTTTTCACAATATTCTTCAGAAAAATCCCTCAATTATTCTATCCCTGACTACTCATAGTCAGTTAAATTTTTTCGAAATATTAGAGATTTTTATATAATGATAGAAAAGGAGTTCTTTCGTCTCAAAATCTGAATAATCTTGATATTCATGATTTAAATTTCGGGGCATCCATCGAAAGGAGATATGTGCTTCAAATTTGACTATAGGGAAACAAGATTTTTTTATTATTTATTCATTCGATTCGACTTTTTCCTCTATTTCTGTATTTTCAAGGCCTAACTACGAAGTCACAAATAAAAAATAGTGAATAGATTCATAGGTTCGATAACTTGTAATAGAATTGATGCGTGAGAGAAAGATTATATTACATAGAGTTGACGAATGAGATGGCTTCATTAACAATTCACAGATGAAAAAATGGCAAAAAAGAAAGCATTCACTCCTCTTTTATATCTTACATCTATAGTATTTTTGCCCTGGTGGATTTCTCTCTTATTTCAAAAAAGTCTGGAATCGTGGGTTACTAATTGGTGGAATACTAGGCAATCCGAAACTTTTTTGAATGATATTGAAGAAAAGAGTATTCTAGAAAAATTCATAGAATTAGAGGAACTCCTCTTCTTAGAGGAAATGATCAAGGAATACTCGGAGACACATCTACAAAACCTTCGTATAGGAATTCACAAAGAAACAATCCAATTAATCAAGATACACAACGAGGGTCGTATTCATACGATTTTGCATTTCTCGACAAATATAATCTGTTTCATTATTCTAAGTGGTTATTCTATTTTGGGTAATAAAGAACTTGTTATTCTTAACTCTTGGGCTCAGGAATTCCTATATAACTTAAGTGACACAATAAAAGCTTTTTCTCTTCTTTTATTAACTGATTTATGTATCGGATTTCATTCGCCCCATGGTTGGGAATTGATGATTGGCTTTGTCTACAAGGATTTTGGATTTGTTCATAATGATCAAATTATATCTGGCCTTGTTTCCACTTTTCCAGTCATTCTAGATACAATTTTAAAATATTGGATTTTCCGTTATTTAAATCGAGTATCTCCGTCACTTGTAGTGATTTATCATTCAATGAATGACTGAAAAATGATCTACCTAATCCAATTATAATGTTTCTTACTTTGCAATTGTACATAAGGAAAACATTGAAAATCGCTTTATATTTCTACCCATCCCGGAGATTCATCCTATATTCCTATATATTAATCGAGTCAAATTATTCCAGTAAATAACAGAATCGTGGATAGGAAACTCCATTAGTGACCTACCCCAATTTATTGTATAAATTTTCGGGATCAATGATTGGACCATGCAAACTAGAAATACTTTTTCTTGGATAAAGGAACAGATTACTCGATCTATTTCCGTATCGCTCATGATATATATAATAACTCGTACATCCATTTCAAATGCATATCCCATTTTTGCGCAGCAGGGTTATGAAAATCCACGAGAAGCGACTGGGCGTATTGTATGCGCCAATTGCCATTTAGCTAATAAACCAGTGGATATTGAGGTTCCGCAAGCGGTACTTCCCGATACTGTATTTGAAGCAGTTGTTCGAATTCCTTATGATACGCAACTGAAACAAGTTCTTGCTAATGGTAAAAAAGGGGGTTTGAATGTGGGGGCTGTTCTTATTTTACCAGAGGGTTTTGAATTAGCCCCTCCCGATCGTATTTCCCCCGAGATAAAAGAAAAGATGGGTAATCTTTCTTTTCAGAGCTATCGCCCCAATCAAAAAAATATTCTTGTCATAGGCCCTGTTCCTGGTCAGAAATATAGTGAAATTACCTTTCCTATTCTTTCCCCGGACCCCGCTACTAAGAAAGACATTCACTTCTTAAAATATCCTATATACGTAGGTGGAAACAGGGGAAGGGGCCAGATTTATCCTGACGGGAGCAAAAGTAACAATACAGTTTATAATGCTACAGCATCAGGTATAGTAAGCAAAATCCTACGAAAAGAAAAGGGGGGATACGAAATAACCATAGCGGATGCATCGGATGGACGTCAAGTGGTTGATATTATCCCTCCGGGGCCAGAACTTCTTGTTTCAGAAGGCGAATCTATCAAATTGGATCAACCGTTGACAAGTAATCCTAATGTGGGCGGATTTGGTCAGGGAGATGCAGAAATAGTACTTCAAGATCCATTACGTGTACAGGGCCTTTTGTTCTTCTTCGCATCTGTTATTTTGGCACAAATATTTTTGGTTCTTAAAAAGAAACAGTTCGAGAAGGTTCAATTGTCCGAAATGAATTTCTAAACTCGCGGATTTCTCGACATCAAGTTTGTAAAAAGAACCAAATTCTTTTTAGTAATTCTGATATAAAAAATGAAATGATAAAAGCCTTTTGTTTGTTTATACTCTTTTTCTATGAGATGTCGGTAATTCCTTGTACCATATTTCTAGCCATAGTATGTAGATTGTGAAGAAGACTATTTGACTTGACCCCTTCTTTCTTTGTCTTTTTTTTTATCAAAATTGGGGTGATGTTATTATATTGCTATTGTGAGATTGAAATGTCATCAAATGCATTTGATTCTAATACAATTCACTTTGGCTAGATCCTATACA